AAATCCTTTCATTATTATTCATTTTTAATAAAGATAATAACCAAAAATCTTTTTTAATTATTTTTTTCCCTTCTTTATCTTTACCCCATAGAGATATTGAATAAAATGAGTTATTTGTTTTGCCGCTGTAATTTTGAAAATTAACATTTAAAGAGCCCTCAAATGTAAGTAAATAGATCCGAAACATATAAAATGCAGTTAATCCTGCTGTGGAAAAAGCTATTATTGCAAAAATCGGTGAATACAACCAACTATCATTAAGAATTTCATCTTTGGACCAAAAACAGGCAAGGGGTGGAATACCACAAAGGGAAAGTATACCTAATAAAAAAGCAGTTTTTGTAATTGGTACATGTTTTGTTAAACCACCCATAAGAACCATATTTTGACTTTTATCTGGAGAATATCCAACAATAGCTTCCATTGAATGAATGATTGATCCGGACCCTAAAAACAACAATGCTTTTGAATAAGCATGAGTAATCAAATGAAATAAAGCAGCTCGATAAGACCCAATACCTAGAGCTAACATCATATAACCCAATTGAGACATTGTAGAATAGGCTAAACTTCTCTTAATATCTTTTTGAGCAAGAGCTAAAGTAGCTCCTAATAGTAATGTTATTATACCTATTAAAGCTATTATATTCATTATGTAAGGTATAACCATGAAAAGAGGAAAAAGCCGAGCTACAAGAAAAATTCCTGCTGCTACCATAGTAGCAGCATGTATAAGAGCTGAAATAGGAGTAGGTCCTTCCATAGCATCAGGTAACCATACGTGAAGGGGGAATTGAGCGGATTTAGCAATTGCACCAGAAAATAATAAGAAAGCACAGAAAGTAACAAATAAACGATTAACTTCATTATTATAAATCAAACTATTGAATATTTCAAACAAATCCCGAAATTCGAAACTGCCCGTTATCCAATAAAGACCTAAAATTCCTAATAATAAACCAAAATCCCCTACACGATTAGTTACAAACGCTTTTTGACAAGCATTCGCAGCAATCGGTCGTGTGAACCAAAAACCTATTAATAGATAAGAACACACTCCAACCAATTCCCAAAAAATATAAATTTGTATCAAATTAGAACTAGTCACTAATCCCAGCATTGAAGTATTGAAAAAACTCATATAAGCAAAAAATCTCAAATATCCTTGATCATGAGACATATAATTGTCACTATAAATAAGAACCATAATTCCAACAGTAGTAATTAAGATTAACATAATAGAAGTAAGTGGATCGATCAAGTAGCTGAACTCTAAAGAAAAGTCATTATTGATGGTCCAAGACCATACATATTGATAGATATAACTGTTATTTATTTGCTGAATAAACAGATTGGCTGAAAAAATCATAACTATACTTAACAATAAAACACTAAGAAAAGCCCACATGCGGCGAAGGTTTTTTGTTGCCTTCGGAAAAAGGAGGAGTCCCACCCCTATTAACATAGGAATTATAACTGGAATGAAAGGTATGATCCATGAATATTGGTATGTATATTCCATAAAAATAAATAAAAATCTTTTATTCTTAATTAACTGTTTCTGATTCACCAGCTCTTATTTTTTTTTTGAAAAGAATCAGTTAATAAAAAAATTAAGATTAAGATAAGATATGTAAAACTAAAAGAAATAGTTTTTATTCTTAATTATTCTAAATCTTTTCCAAATACTTTAAACTAAAAAATATTTCAAATAAAGAATAAAGAAGTAAGAAGTGGTCAAATGAGATGACCAAGTTACCATTGACAAATAAATACTTATTTATTTTAAGTAAGATTTTATAAAACTACAAAAAAAAAAAAAAAAATAAAAATTTCAATTATTATTACTTATTACAATTTACATAATACAATATTTGAATCTCTAGAGAAAGTAAGGACAAATAATTACACTAAAAAGAATATGTTATTTTAATAGAATTCATAAAAGACAAACACAGTACATAATTTAACTCCAGAAAAAAAAAAAGAACTCTTTTTTTTTTTTAGTTCGTTTATTCAGAATCATTAACCAATGAAGTTTTTGAATTGAGTGTTGGTTTCTTAAACTTTTTGATGTATTTTATTACAGGTATAAATATAGCACAACGAAAAGAAACAACATATTTGGTTTTTATTTTATGAAAAGAGTCGAATTTAGACAATAAAGAGAGAATTATATAGTAAAGAACAATTGGTTTTGAACAATAGATGTCTTTCACATCCAACTCTAGAATTAAATACTCTATCATAATTTTTTAATGGCAGTTCCAAAAAAACGTACTTCCATATCAAAAAAACGAATTCGTAATAATATTTGGAAAGGGAAGGGGTATTGGGTAGCATTAAAAGCTTTTTCATTATCGAAATCTCTTTCTACAGGGAATTCAAAAAGTTTTTTTGTACAACAAGAAAAAAATAAATAATTAAACATTGGAATAATCTGGATCTATCTCTGACTCTAAAAAAAGTCTAGTTTCATTTTGAATTTAGTTTAGAATTTATACTAATTGAATTTAGTTTAGAATTTATACTAATTTATATAATATATATAAATTAAATGATTTTCAAATAGGAAAGAATAAATATTGATTAGAAAAGAACAAACATAAGATAATATAAGATCTTTACTCCAAATTAATGATTCGTCGAAACTCATTTTTTAAGTTTAAAACTTGTTTTGGAATTTTCTGAACACTCATTTTAAAAAATCATTATCAATATATAAAATCCTTATCCTTATATATCCCTTATATCCCTCGTATAAAATATCCGTGGATATTTTATACGAGAAATGTATCAATTTGGGTCATCAAAAAAAAAATGGATCCTATAGTTGCTTAGGCTGGGAAAGATAAATCAATATATGTATTAATTTAGAATAGATTATTTTAATTTGAAGTACAGTCCAATTACGATAGAAATCGAAACTTTTTTATTATTTATTAGATGCTACGCCCAATATCTAATCCAATTTAATTAGTTTACTAAATACTAACCAAAATTCTCTACATATCGAAAACTCTAAATATTAATACAAAGTTATGTCAATTTTGATTCTATTGTATGTATTCATGAAATTGTGATCGATAAAAATCCTATTTTTTTTTGTTACTTTTTCAGTGATCATTTTTTTTTTAATTCATAAAATAAGATAAATGAGAAAAAAATGAATGGTAAAAAAAAAAGAAAAAAAAAAAAGAACATTAAATTGCGGTAAAAACTATGTAGTTAAAAAAGTTCCATTTTAGGAGAGTATAAACTAAAAGAACTCCATTGTTAATGTAATGTTACGTTAAATAAAATAGACATTATAAATCTAAATATTAAATAAAATAATAAAAAATAAGGATTATTATTGTAACTAGGCTCAAATCACTATTTTTGAAACAAGTTTTGATTCATCAATTTCTTTTCATTAATTTCAATGTTTCTTATAAAACTAAAAAATATTGAATGATTGAGTACTTTAACCTCGACAATTGAATAAAAATAGGTTATTATGATTTCTAAAAGCCGCTATGGTGAAATTGGTAGACACGCTGCTCTTAGGAAGCAGTGCTAGAGCATCTCGGTTCGAGTCCGAGTGGCGGCATGGCATCTTATAAAAGAGTAAATCCTATAATGAATTCAATTCCCGATTTCCATTTCTATAATTGGGAGATTCTCCTCTTTTTTTTATAATTTTTTTATGATATTTTCTATTTTAGAGCATATATTAACTCATATATCCTTTTCGGTTGTTTCAATTATAATTTCAATTCGTTTGATAATCTTATTAGTTAATGAAAGCGCAGGACTATATGATTCATCAGAAAAAGGCATAAAAACCACTTTTGTCTGTATAACAGGATTATTAGTTACTCGTTGTATTTATTCGAGACATTTACCTTTAAGTGATTTATACGAATCATTCATTTTTCTTTCATGGAGTTTGTCCATTATTCATATGGTTCCGTATTTAAAAAAATATATAAACCATTTAAGCGCAATAACCGCGCCAAGTGTTATTTTTACCCAAGGCTTTGCTACTTCTGGTTTTTTAACCGAAATGCATCAATCCGTACTATTAGTACCCGCTCTCCAATCTCATTGGTTAATGATGCATGTAAGTATGATGGTATTGGGCTATGCAGCTCTTTTATGTGGATCATTATTATCAGTAGCTCTTATAGTCATTACATCGCGCAAAGTCATAAGTATTTTTGAGAAAAGCAATAATAAGTCGCTTTATTTTGATGAGATCCAATACATGAACGAAAGAAACAATGTTTTATGGAACACTTCCTTAATTTCTTCTAGAAATTATTATAGGTCTCAATTGATTCAACAATTGGATCATTGGAGTTATCGTATTATTGGCATAGGTTTTATCTTTTTAACCATAGGTATTCTTTCAGGAGCAGTATGGGCAAATGAGGCATGGGGCTCATATTGGAATTGGGATCCGAAAGAAACTTGGGCATTTATTACTTGGACCGTATTCGCGATTTATTTACATATTCGAACAAATCCAAATTTTGAGGTTGTAAATTCCGCAATTGTAGCCTCTATGGGATTTCTTATAATTTGGATATGCTATTTTGGGGTCAATCTATTAGGAATAGGGCTACATAGTTATGGTTCATTTACCCTAACATCTAACTGAAGAAAGGACCGAATGCACACAAATAAACATGGGACAGCATATATATAAGCAAACATCGTGTAAGCCATCGAGAACCTTTTAAATCACTAGTTTGATTCAAAAGGTTCTTACAATACAAAGGCCAAACATATCTGGTTAAAAGTATAATTCATTTTTATTTTTCACTTAAGTGAAAAATAAACTTAAGAAAAGAAAAAATATTTGTTTTTTGTAATTGTACAACGAATTTTTTAAACATCTTATTTTTTAAACATCTTATTATAGTATAAGATTGATGTTTGATTTTTTTTTCTTTTATTCATTTTTTTTGAATAATTATCTATAAAAATAATTAGATATAATATCTTCGACCTTGTCAAGGGATAATGAGAAAACGAAATCCGGATAAATACCAATACCTATTACAGGTAAAAGGATAGAGATCGAAACAAATAACTCTCTTGGTCCAGAATCAAAAAAATCAAAGTTTGGGGCATTCAAAAACTTGTATCCATAAAACATTTGGCGTAACATAGATAATGAATAAATAGGAGTTAATATCATTCCAATTGCCATTACAAATGTAATTAGTATTTTTGTTATTAAAAAAAATTTTTGGCTGGTAATTAGTCCAAAAAATACTATGAATTCTGCAACAAAACCACTCATCCCCGGTAATGCAAGGGAAGCCATCGATAAGATACTGAAAGTCGTGAATATTTTTGGAACTGGGATCGCCATTCCGCCCATTTCGTCGAGATAAACAAGACGTATTCTATCAAAACTCGTTCCCGCCAAGAAAAAAAGTGCAGCGCCAATAAAGCCGTGAGATATTATTTGTAAAATGGCTCCATTAAGGCCCATATCACTTATAGAGCCAATTCCTATAATTATGAAACCCATATGAGATACGGAGGAATAGGCTATTCTTTTTTTTAAATTACGTTGACCGAGAGATGCTGAAGCTGCATAGATTATTTGAAGTGTGCCTACTATCATCAACCAAGGAGCAAATATAGAATGAGCGCGGGGCAATAATTCCATATTGATCCGAACCAATCCATATGCTCCCATTTTTAATAATATTCCGGCTAGAAGCATACAAGTACTGTAATGTGCCTCTCCATGGGTGTCTGGTAACCATGTATGTAAAGGTATAATCGGTGATTTGACAGCAAAAGCAATAAGAAATCCAATATAGAATATTATTTCCAGTACTACTGGATAAGATTGATTAGCTGATATTTCAAAATTTAATGTTGGTTCATTGGAACCATATAAACCGATACCCAGAATTCCCATTAATAAAAAAACGGAACTTCCTGCAGTGTACAAAATAAACTTTGTAGCTGAATATAAACGTTTTTTCCCCCCCCACACGGATAAAAGTAGATAAACGGGAATTAATTCTAACTCCCACATGATGAAAAAAAGTAAAAGGTCTCGACAAGCAAATGATCCTATTTGACCACTATACATTGCTAACATCAGGAAATGGAATAATCGGGAATCTCGAGTAACCGGCCGAGCCGCTGAAGTAGCTAAAGTGGTGATAAATCCTGTCAGCAAGATAGGTCCTATAGAAAGTCCATCTATTCCCAATCTCCAGTAAAAATCAAAAAAATTGATCCATTTATAATCCTCCGTTAGTTGCATTAATGGATCGTCCAATTGGAAATGATAATAGAATGCATAAGTTATTAGAAGGAGTTCTACGGTACATATAAATATTGTGTACCACCTAATTATCTTATTTCCTCTATGAGGAAGAAAGATAATTAAGGAACCCGCGAATATTGGCAAAACTACCACTATTGTTAACCAAGGAAAATAATTCGTAGTAAAAACAAGATACACTTGGACCAGAAAAATCCGTGCTCGAAAATATATATTTTCGAGCAGGGGGATCTTTGTCGGTAAAAAAAAGAAAATGTATTCAGGTGGGATTGGGGAAAGGGATCAATAAGCTAGGCCCATGCTTCGAGTTGTTTCATGCCATAAATAAACTCGAACACTCAAGTAATCCGTTGGACAGGCGGATTCACATCTTTTACAACCAACACAGTCTTCTGTTCTTGGAGCAGAAGCAATTTGCTTAGCTTTACATCCGTCCCAAGGTATCATCTCTAATACATCTGTGGGGCAGGCTCGGACACATTGAGTACACCCTATACATGTATCATAAATCTTTACTGAATGTGACATTGGATATATAAATTTTTGAACATCATAAATTTTCGATCTAGTAAACTTGTAAATGAATTATACATATATTTAGACACCAGATGAATCAATAATTTACCAGAATTTTTCTAATCAATCTGCTTCCAGATCGACTCATACGAGAGGTCCAAGATACTTTGATTTCTTGCATTTTTTGTAAACACGATCAATACGTTATGTATCATCCATGTTAATTTGACTTGATAAATATTATCATTTCTATGATTAATACACTACTACTTATTCAACAAATTTGATTGATTGATACGAATTGATTTTTTGTTACGATAAATTGCGGAAACAATAGCTGGTCCAATAGCTGCTTCAGCGGCTGCAATAGCTATAACAAAAATTGAAAAAATATTTCCTTTTAATTGGCGACTATCAAAAAAATCAGAAAATGTTACGAAATTTATATTAACTGCATTCAGTATAAGTTCAAGACACATAAGGGCTCTAACCATATTTCGACTTGTGATCAATCCATAGATACCGATAGAAAATAAATAGGCACTCACAACAAGTACATGTTCGAGCATCATTGACTAACTCCTTATCAATTTTGATTCATTTCAAGATGAAAAACAATTTAATGAGTTTAAGTGACTAGAATCAAAAAAAAGTACTGAATAAGGGAATCTATTGGCAATAGA